GGCAGAAAAAGGGAAAAGGAAAGGTTAACATCCTTCCAAGGGAAATATAAACTTCAATATACCTTGGATTTCCCTGCGGAGACTGTCAAGGACCAGGAAGTTCTCGTGTGCCTTGATCTTCGGAAAGCCTTGAGATTCCATATCCTGGATTCCCCTTCCTTTTCTTCCCTTCTATACGAGGAGTTTCCCATTTACATGCTTTCCTCGGCCAAGGGAGGCATGCAAGGCGGCCAAGAAGGCCTTAAGGGCAGATAGGGAATACACATGGGTATGTCTATAGGCTCTATTCAAGGGATGGGAAATGCAAAAGGGAAAGGCCTCGGAATGATACCGGTTTTTATGTATCCCACGTGGGTAATCCATGGCTTTTTCCCTGGGTTTCCTCGAATTCCTGACTATAAGGGCTGTCCATAATTACATTTCTATAGCCTAAAGGGTAGGAATGCCCGCCAGAGAAGGATCTTTGGAGCCCATATCAAGGGAGCAGGACACCTTCCCAAGGGTGGTAAGCATGGCATGGGGACCAAAAACAAGAGATTAGATCCCTCTCTCCTTGATACAAGAACACACAGAAAAGTCCCGATACCGTCTCCGGAGGGGGGTAGGAATGACACACCTTTTTTATGGCGTACTCTACCATGCCCTTTTTCCCGGGGTTTGATAAAAATTTCACTTAGATCGGAGTGCAATAATTACTGTCCTGCAGCTCAAGTGGTAGATATGCCCAAAGCGAAGAGGTCGGAGGGAATACACCCCGGAAAGTCCTCCCTTTGATAAGAGTCAGTTTTGCTACTCGTACTAGAATTCTATTCTTGACTGGATCGTGAGCATATATGAAATCAATCGAAAGCATTGGTACCACCCCCTTGGTTGGAATGACTCTGTCTCACTGGCAGGCATCTTTCGACCTGAGGTTCACTGGCTCAAGGGCAGGACAGCTACTTACTAGCTTGAGGAACCGAGCTAACAAAACGCCTAGAACCTGGTCTTTAAAGCCTTGAACCAAGTGTGGGATCAAGCCCTTTCCTTCCCGCCTTTCCTGGTCTTTGAGTTAGAGTGGAAGTTGAAGTGGATTGAGATCTTAGGATCTAGCTAGATAAGACTTATTACACACACCTTGGTAAAAGCCTCTTGGGATGTAAGGGAAAAGGCATTAGAGGGCGACCCTAAGGTCACTCTAATATTAAAACTTTAGAAAACTAACTTGATCTAGCCTTAGCCCTTGACTCATATGGCTTTCTTTCAAACTGACTCGTCGGGAAGCTTCATCTCAAAGCATGAGACTAGGTTTACACTGAGAGCCTAATAAGGGACTACTTCATTGAGACTGCTAGAAAGAAGAAAGATCAATATAGTACTTACTTTAAGTATAAGCTAAGCACCTCTTGCATAATCAACTGCTTGGTAGTCAGATAGAGAAGAACTTGGAAAATTCCTTCGCTCCAACACTTGTTACAGCATAAGGAGACCGGGAACTATAACATAAAAAGAAAAAGGAGATAGATCGAAGGTAATAGGAAATCCCTAAAAGTGACCCACATCTACTCAAAGAGGTTAGAATACTGGAAGAATTGAAACTAGTAGAAGTGCTAATGCAACTACTGCTACACTGGCTGACATTGACGATGGTGGGGAATCCGTGCTCTCACTATGCTTTGCTTGCTTTCTTCTCTTATGCAATTTAGAGTTAGATATGCCGGTTGTCGCATATCTGTTATAGCATATCAGCTGTTAATAGCTGTTTTCCCTGCTTGATAAAGCAATTGTTCTTGCCACCCCTTCCAAAAATCCTATCTCGTATATGCTTTAACAGTGCCCTCTTTTTTCTACCAATTGTTTCTGGCAGGCCTAGGTACTTTCCATCTCCTCCAAGAAGCCGGGGAAGGATATATGCCAACAAGGAATGGTAAAAGCAGAGATGGTTTACAAATTTGCTAATCAAACAATCTCTGAAGCTAGGGCTATACCAAGGAGCGGAGCACAAGCGAACCGTCACTTGCGAAGCTTAGCGCTCAAAGAAGTCCTCTGATCCTGGTGCGATGCCTATCGAAATCACAAAAGATGCCGTATCCACGTCCAATTCAAAGTGTCTTGCATTTGCCGATGTAGTTGCCGACAACAGCTTCTTATGAGCCTGAATGGCATCTACCCAGCTGAAGATTTTGTTAAACGTAATTAACTATTCGAGCTCAGAGCGATGAAAAAAGCATTTTCGGGAGGGGAAAGAGGAAAGCGTCAGTCAGCCTTAAGGTATGGAATCGGCATTCTCGTTAGCTTTTTTAGTTGAGGTAAGGCCAGCAAGTTCGTTCCTTGGCCTCTTAGTTTAAGCTCTTGGATGATCTAATCCGGATAGACAGTCCAGCAGGTAAGCTAAAGCTTGACTATAATTTGATCTCCCAGCAAGTAGTCCGATTAGAGTCAGTCAGGTAGTGAGTTAGGGCGCTCTTAGCCTTTCTTTGCTTGATTTCCATTCTTATCTCATCTATCTTGGATTTCGCCCCTTGAGAAAAGGGATTCTCAAAAAGAGTTGACCAGGCCTTGTAGAAGCGAAGATCGATGTCCGTCCCAGTCTCATTCAACCAGGACCGTGGACCTACTCCTTTCATGCCTCACCCAAAATACATCCACTCTGTAAGGGGATTCTAAGAGAACTCTTGTCTAGGAGTCAAAAAGAGGTGGAACTTATATTCTATATATAAGCTATTTCGCGCTGAGCGAGGCTGCTTTCCCTCCTAACTAACGAGTAAGAAGTCAAACCAGATATTAATTGAAGGAGCAGATATGCGAAAGTCTATCCTACTCAAAGTGGTCTCATGGAATTACGACACTAATGATCAAGCTAAAGAATCAGCGCAGACAGTTTCCAATCTGGCCGGGCTGCTCTCGCTGGGGAAGGCCGGTGAATAACTTCCCTCGATAGAAGATGTAGTAACTGTGGCTAGTCTAGCTGGGCTGGTTGTGCTGCCAGTTTCTCTCTTATCTGTCAGATGGGAAGGGAATTGGCCTTATGACTGACTGCAGCAATTGGAAAGAAAACGACTCTTTCTTTGGCTTAACAAGATAGAGAGCTGGCTGACTTTTCTTTTCCGGGGGACTGATGTAAAGGCTTTAAAAGGGCACCCACTGCGTATAAGAGAACTCCCAAGCTTTCTCCTAAGAGAACTCAAAAATGGCTTAAAGGTTTCTTGCTTGGCTGTAACAGAACTCCCAAAGAAACCCCTACTTTTGATTTAGTTTATTCCTAGCTCCTTCTGGCTTGAAAACTGCTTTCAAACTTCCTTGCTTACTGACTTCATTGCCCTAGAAGAATCCTATAAACTGCTTGCCTATAGTACTTTCTGGTCTTGCTTGATAACTAGCCTGCACCCCATTATCTCCTATCGACTGCATTCGATTGATCGTATGGATCACCGAAAAAGGAGATTTCCACTTATACAACTAGAACTCAAAACCCAGAAAAATAGTTGAAGAAATTCTTCAACTAGATAGCACTAAAACAACTGGCTATGTAAGGAAGGAAACCTATGTCGTAAATAGAATAAAATTCAGCCTATACAACTGCATGGGAGCACTTATGACTAAAAAGAAATGCATGACTCGGCCTATAGCTTGACTTTAGGCTAAGCCTTTCTCTAGAATCCTGGGAACCTTAGAACCTTGGGAGAGATTCCCTACTGCCTTAGGAAATCAAACAGCTATCCCTGCTTGAGAAAGTGTTTTAAACTCACTTGCTTAGAATACTCCTGGCTCTCACGCTGGAACGAAAGTCGCTCTACTGTAAAGTGGAGGAACGAAAACTCAAACCGCAGAGAAGAGGTCAGGGAAGGAAAAGCAGAGACAACCGCATGGAAGCAAACTGGAACTAGGCCTTCAACCGGCTCGAAAGCATTAGGAATGGGAGAAAGTACCTCAAGGCCTTAGCAGCATTCCTTTACAACAATAGGGAATGGAACTAGAACTCTAACTGGCATTGGATCTAAAACCCCAAGGAAAGAAAAGTCTCTCTTAGCCCTATAACCTTCTTGCCTGGCCTACTATATAGCCTGATAGATTGGCCTTGCCAGCGTAGGATTCCCCCGCACCCCCTGTAAAATGCCCGCTATCAATAATAGCTTTAGGCATGAGAAAAAAAAGGTTTCACACCTATACACCCAGATCCTCCATCCATATAAGCTTGCTTTTTTTCTTTACTTACGATTACGATCAGGGACATATAAATCATAAGCCAGAAGGAAAGAAACTCACTTACACCTTATTATCCGATGCAAAAGCATAAGCTCGCTCAAGCAAGAAAGCAAAATCAGTCTTTGCTCCGGGAAATCAAATTCCTTGCTTCTTGAGCTGGTACAAGAACTCAAGCAAAAAGGAGTTCACCTGATTAAGACGATAGGGCTATGCTGGAAATGAACCCCCTCGCTCTCAGTTACTCCCTCTGCTCCGTCCCTTTCACCGAAGGAAGGTGCTTTTCTAGCGTGAAGTGAGACAGCAATGCCCGGGAAAAGCATGAATAGAAGGAGAAAGAGCAAGAATAGCAAGAGCAATTCGTACTCTTACAGTTTACCCTTAGCCGGAGCACTTGCTAACACACTAGTATGGAATGGAAAGAGCGGATTCAAGCTTTGAGAAGAAGAATCAATCACCAATGCTTCTAGACCCCAATTACCAGTCACTCGAGATAGGACTTCTCCGACCTCCATGGTTACCGGCTTCGAAGACTTGGACGGAGGGGAAGACAAGTCAACTCAAGAATACACTGCTTTGACATCCTCAAGTGACAAATAAAGGGGAGGAACTGAACTACCTTACACTTATTGGAATCCCTAGACTACTGATAGAAAGAATTTCCAACTCGACGGAATAAATCTAGCAAGAGAAAGAAAGGATGAAAGAAAGACATACGAATTCCCTTCTAAAGGGGCCTAGGTAATAGCCTAAAAAAAAAAAAAAATCAGGAATTGCTCCGGAGATGCGTTCTTCGAACTCTTCATTGGCAACCGAAGAAGAAGGAAGCTAAACAATGGGTCTTTCTTTGCTCTTGAGTGTGGGGAGTTCGTCAACTTCAGTCTGCACTGCCTCTGGACTAATGATTCTTTCCTTCTCTGAGCTCCGGTGTGCTCCACAGTGACTGATTGAGCAACAAGAGTAATACCCGAAGCAGCTAGCAGTTTTTCTGTCTGAGGTTCTGCTTCCCTGGCAGAAGCCTCAACCTGAACCTCCTCTGGAGCAGCCTCTACCGATAGTTGTTCCCTATCTCGACCTTCGGTGGGTGCTATAGCAGGAGGCTGTCTGTCATCAGGGACGTTGTTTTCAGCATTTTCTGGTGGGCTCTCTGTGTGCAAATCTACATCTATCCTGGAGGCTTCGTTGCCGCCAACCTGTGCATCATTCTTTTCTGCAGCATCTCCCACATCTTCAGCAGTTGGAGCTGCTACTTCTTTTCTTCCTCACTGGTTGATGACTTGGCCGTGCTAGTGGCTTCAATGGCCTCATCCTGGACAATTAGTTCAACACTACTCGTTTTGTTGGCAATGGTTCTTCAACGATTGGAATGGTTGCTTGTTCTCCTTCCAACCTCTCCGGAACCATTTTTGCCATAGCCTCTAAGACCATGGCCGGAGTGCTTCTTGCTATTGGCTTCGGCTGGATATGTTCATCGCCACTGGCATCATGCACATGGATGGTTTGCTCCTGAGCAACTGGTTCCACAGTTTCTTTCTTCGCAGCCATCTTTGCTTCTTGCTCAGCAGCCTCCTTTCTTTCTGCGGCCTCAAAGTCTTCTTTATGTTATACGTAGCAACTCTTCTTGTTCAATCCTTTAATCGGAACGACGAGAGAGTGACTAAGCCGAAAAGGCCAATAGCATTTTCTCTAGCAAGTGTATTCAAAATACCACTATATGAGAATGAGATAAAGCCTCAGCTTTTTTCGCCGTTTCGTTTGTTTACACCTTCCTTTTGAACTCAGCTTTCACGTCTTTAATCCTCGATTGAGCTAGTCACTGGCGAACGCTTCCAAAAGAGACCTACCTCTACTCTAAACAAGAGCCTTCGGGTATCAGACTAGCTTAAAAACGTAGTACGTAAGGATATAGTTCCTTTCCTCAAAACCAGTCATCCGAGTGTGGCCCTGCGACATGTGCCATATTTAGGTTGCTTGCGACTGAGACTTTTAGGGATTATTTCCATCTTCCCTTAATTAAGGGATTTAGATAACATCCAGTCGGGAAAGAGCCACTACTTGGTTCAATAATTAATTGAAGGAAAATTATATTCCTCTTCGACATCAGATTCTTATCCTCTTTTCCGGGGGAAATGATGTTTTATTCTCTACGGCCCAAGGAAAAAAGTGGTCTGCTTTATTGAATCTTATTTCAGCAAGGGGTGTCGCTTTCGTTTTCAATAAGGACGTTTAGTAGGAGGTACTTGCCCTTAGAACCATAAACATTTGCGAGTCGCCTTTTTACATGAAAGGTGGGTAGGGGATCTTAATACTGCCAAAGAGCTCGAGTAGATTCATGAATGTCCTGGAATTTCAGTATGGGCTTAACAGGTCGAGAGAGTCTTATGCCGCGCAATCTCTTGCCGAATCTATTTATACTATGTTAAATCCATAACTCGAGAACACACATTTGCGAATCCGGCCCTCTTTCGTTCGTCGTGATTGCTTTGATTGCTCTGAAAACACCCCCTCTCACTCAGGGGTAGCGATCAGATCTTCCTGCTTCAGCGGTTACGAATGGCGATTCTTACCACAAAATTAGACATTCCACTTTGAATGCTGTTTTCTTTCGCTTTGTTTTGGCTTCCATCCCTGAGCTTTAGCCCTTGCTTTCTTACGAAGAAGAGGCTTTCTCAGATCATATGGGGGAATAAAACTCAACAACCGGTCGTTCAAGTTCAAGAAGCAAATCTAGAAAAAGGGAAAAGTAAAAGACTTGGAGAAAGAAATAAACTTGGAATTTTGGCATAGAAGAAGAATTCATCCATATAAGAAACAAAGAAAAAGATTTCGTGGGGGTGGCGCTGGAGCCAGATCAATCCGACGCGGGATCTATAGGCTCCGAATATCCAGTTTAGGATCCCCTTCTATAACGGGACTGGAACGGGCGAAGCCATTGGATTGATTAGCCCAATTGGGCGAACAGGAATGTGGTCGTCTAGATCGTACCTGCGGAAAGATTAGGTGGACCCCTATACATTCATTGATTAGACCGAAACCAATCGAAGCGATCGAGCTACCCGCATTTTTGTTTTGCTTTATCAAGCAGGGGCTTAGCCGCTTCTTTCTATTATTTCTTATATTTATGGCAGCATTGGGAAAAAAAGAGACAAAACGTCGAATGTTTTTCCTATTTGAGTATTTGGAAAGTCTATACTTAACACACCGACTCAATTGGAAGCTGAATCCTCACAGGGTTCGAAAGTGAAGGTTTCAATCATATTTCTAACACTGAAAAAGGCATAACATTGATTTACACTCGATAACTAAAATCTAAATTGG